AATTCGAACAAAACCTATTGCAATAAACGAAATCAGTAAAAAAGTTTCTCGATGGTCATACAAATTAATCAACGAGTTAGAACAAATGGAGGGCGAAACCGAAGAAAGTGTAGTACTGGATCATGAGATTCGTTCACGAAAATGCAAACGTGTAGTTATTTTTAATAAAAATAAAAACCTACAAAATCAAAATACTGATACTTATCATAATTTCAAAGAGACTGAAAATACTGATAATGATGAAACAGACGAAGTGGCTTTAATACGTTATTCGCAACAATCCGATTTTCGTCGAAATATAATTAAAGGATCTAGGCGTGTCCAAAGGCGTAAAACAGTTATTTGGACACCCTTTGAAGCAAATGTACATTCCCCCTTTTTTTTGGACCGAATAGACAAAGCCACTTTTTTTTCTTTTGATATATTTGAGCCGATAAAAATAATTTTTAAAAATAGGGTATGGAAAAATACAGAATTCAAAATTTCGGATTATACAAAGAAAAAGACAAATTCTAATTATACAAATTATAATTATACAGAGAAAAAGACAAAAGAAAATGATAAAAAAAAAGAAGAAGGAAAAAGAAGAGAAAAAGAAAGAAGAGAAAAAGAACGTATAGAAATAGCAGAAGCCTGGGATAGCATTCTATTTGCTCAAGTAATAAGAGGTATTCTATTAATAACCCAATCTTTTTTTAGAAAATATATATTATTACCCTCATTAATAATAGCTAAAAATAGCGCTCGTATACTATTATTTCAATTTCCCGAATGGACCGAAGATTTAAAGGATTGGAATAAAGAAATGCATATTAAATGTACTTATAATGGGATTCAATTATCAGAAAAAGAATTTCCAAAAAACTGGTTAACAGACGGTATTCAGATAAAAATCCTATTTCCCTTTTATCTGAAACCTTGGCATAAATCTAAGACACGAAAAACTTATAACAATCTAACAAAAAATAAAGGACAAAAAAATGATTTTTGTTTTTTAACAGTTTTGGGAATGGGAACTGAACTTCCTTTTGGTTCTCCTCAAAAACAACTTTCATTTTTTGAACCTATTTTTAAAGAACTCAAAAAAAAAATTAGAAAATCGAAAAAGAAATGTTTTCAAGTTATAAGAATTTTAAAAGAAAACACAAGATTTTTTTTTCATGCCTTAAAAGAAACAAAAAAATGGGTTATTCAAAGTATTCTAGTTCTAAAAAAAAGAATAAAAGAACTCTCAAAAATAAACCCAATTTTATTATTTGGATTCCGAGAAATATATGAAGTGAGCGATGTTGAAATTCAAAAAGAAAAAGATTCGAAAATGAGTAATGAAATAATTTACGAATCACCTATTCAAATTCAATGTACGAATTGGATAAATGATTCATTGACAAAAAAAAAAATACAAGATCTGACTGATAGAACAAACACAATCCTAAATCAAATAGAAAAAATTTCAAAAGAAAAAAAAAAAAGATTTATATCCTCAGATAGAAATATTAGGTCTAAGAAAATTATTTATAATGATAAAAGATTGGAAGTGCAAACAAATATTTTGCAGATATTAAAAAGAAAAAATGTTCGACTTATTCGTAAAGTAAATTCTTTTCGAAAATTTTTAATTGAAAAGATCTATATAGATATTCTTTTATGCATTAAAAATTTTCCTAAAAAAAATACACCACTTTTTTTTCTTGAATCAACAAAAAAAATTATTAATAAATACATTTACAATAATCAATCTATTTCCAATGATGAAACAAATCAAGAAGGAATTGATAAAACAAAACAAAATAGAATTCACTTTATTTCAACTAGAAAAAAAGCATTTTATAATATTAGTAATAAGAATAAGAACTCACAGATTTTTTATAAATTATCTTACTTGTCACAAGCATATGTATTTTACAAATTATCACAAACTCCAGTTTTTAACTTCTCTAAGTTAAGATCTGTCTTTGAATATAACGGAACATCCTTTTTTCTTAAGAATGAAATAAAAGATTATTTTTTTGGAACAAAGGAAATATTTCATTCCAAATTAAAACATAAGAATTTCTCCAATTTAGAAATGAATCAATGGAAAAATTGGTTAAAGAGTCATTATCAATATGATTTATCTCAAATTAGATGGTCTAGTAGATTAGTACCAAAAAAATGGAGAGATACAGTCAATCACCACTCTATAGATCAGAATAAATATTTAAACAAATGTGATTCATACAAAAAAACCCGATTAATTAACTACAAAAAACAAACAAATTTGGAAGAAGACTCATTACCGAATCAAAAAAAAAATGTTAAAAAACAATATAGATATGATAATTTATCGTATAAATTTATTAATTATGAAGATAAGAAAAACTCATCTATTTATAGATTTCCATTACAAATAAATAATAACCAAGATATTTTTGATAATTACAACACACATAAACGAAATTTATTTAATAGGTTTAATAGGATAGTGAATACCCCTATCCATAATTATCTAGTAGAAGATAATATTATAGATAAGAACAAAAATATGGATAGAAAATATTTTAATTGGATAATTCTCAATTTTGGTCTTAAAAAAAAAGTCGATATTGAGGCCTGGATCAATATGGATATTGACACCAACAGAAATAAATATACTAAGAGTAGGACTAATAATTATCAAATAATTGAAAAAATTGCTAAGAAAGTTCTTTTTTTTCTACCAATTTATCAAAATCAAGAAATCAACTTATCCAATAAAAAAACACTTTTTGATTGGCTGAAACTGAATGAAGAAATACTAAGTTGTCCCATATCAAATCTGGAACTTTGGTTTTTCTCAGAATTTTTGATACTTTATAATGTGTATAAGATTAAACCATGGACCATACCAATCAAATTACTTCTTTTTAATTTAAATGAAAATCAAGGAGAAAAAGAATCTGCAGACCAAGCAGATTTTGAATCAATTTTTTCAAATCAAGAAAAAGCTGTTGAAGAAAATTATTTGGGATCAAAAAAGAAAAAAGATAAAAAACAATACAGGATAGAAGCAGAATTTGGTTTTTTCCTAAAAAGGTATTTGCGTTTTCAATTGAGATGGGATTATTTTTTAAATCAAAAAATGCTCAATAACATCAAAGTATATTGTCTACTGCTTAGACTGATAAATCCAAAAGAAATTACTATATCCTCTATTCAAAGGAGAGAAATTAATCTGGATATTCTAATGGTTCAGAAAGATTTCACTTTTACAGAATTGATCAAAAAGGGAATATTGTTTATCGAACCAGTTCCTTTGTCTATAAAAAAAGAAGGACATTTTATTATGTATCAAACCATAAGTATTTCGTTGGTTCATAAGAGTAAGCAAACAATTAATAAAAGGTACCGAGAAAAAGGTCATGTTGATAAGCAGAATTCAGATGAATTCATCCCAAAATATCAAAAGATAACTGGAAATAGAGACAAAAATAATTATGATTTGTTTGTTCCTGAAACTATTTTATCCCCCAGACGTCGTAGAGAATTGAGAATTCTAATTTGTTTCAATTCTAAGAATAAAAATGATATACCTAAAAACACAAGATTTTTTAATGGAAATAAGGCAACCAATCAAGTTTTTGATAAAAACAAAAAAGAAAAAAATAAACTAATTAAATTAAAGTTCTTTCTTTGGCCTAATTATAGATTAGAAGATTTAGCTTGTATGAACCGCTATTGGTTTGATACCAATAACGGCAGTCGTTTCAGTATGGTAAGAATAGATATGTATCCACGATTGAAAATGAATTAATGGTACATTTTTACTCTATTTTCTATACCCTGTTGAGTCGGGTCTATAAAGGCAAAGAGATGCATACATTGTTTTACATTCCATTCTGATAGATGATATTCATTTAATTTGAATGACATATTAATTAGATCTCGAAAGGATCAAAAAAATCAATCTTCTTATTTTTATTTTTGTTATAAATTTTTATCTTTGGTGAGTGCAGAAAACCATCTTTTTTGATACCAAGTCGAATCCCAATAAAAAAAAAAAATTGAAATTATTAACGAAATTAAGATTCATAAATTATTAACGAAATTAAGATTCTTGTATATATCAAATTAAAATAAGTGGTATTATTATTATTGATCAATAAAAAAATCTATCACTAAAAAGAGAGCAAGTGAGGGGAGAGAGTATTTCATTTTATGGTAAAAAAATCATTAATCTCGGTTATTTCGCAAGAAAAAAAAGACGAAAACAGAGGGTCTGTTGCATTTCAAATAAAAAGCCTCACCGATAGGATACGAAAACTTTCTTCCCATTTGGAATTGCACAGAAAAGACTATTCATCACAGAGGGGCCTACGGAAAATTTTGGGAAAACGCCAACGGATGCTGTCTTATTTGTCAAAGAAAAATCGAATATGTTATAAAGAATTAATTAATCAGTTGAATATTCGGGAATCAAAAACTCGTTAATTTGAAATTTGAAGATGCATTTTGAATTATTTGATTTATTAGATCTTGAATTTTAATGAACTTATTTACGTTTTCAGCAATTCATGAAAGAATGAATCGAGGAAAAACCTATGAATATACCAGCTACAAGACAAGACCTCATGAAAGTAAATATGGGCCCCCACCACCCATCAATGCATGGTGTTCTTCGACTCATCGTTACTCTCGATGGTGAAGATGTTATTGACTGTGAACCAATATTGGGCTATTTACACCGAGGGATGGAAAAAATTGCGGAAAACCGAACAATTATACAATATCTGCCTTACGTAACACGTTGGGATTATTTAGCTACTATGTTCACAGAAGCAATAACCGTAAATGGACCGGAACAGTTGGGAAATATTCAAGTACCTAAAAGAGCCAGCTATATTCGAGTAATTATGCTGGAGTTGAGTCGTATAGCTTCTCATCTGTTATGGCTTGGTCCTTTTATGGCAGATATTGGTGCACAGACCCCTTTCTTCTATATTTTCAGAGAAAGAGAGTTAGTATATGATCTATTTGAAGCTGCCACCGGTATGAGAATGATGCATAATTATTTTCGTATCGGAGGAGTAGCGACTGATCTACCTCATGGCTGGATAGATAAATGTTTGGATTTTTGCGATTATTTTTTAACGGGAGTTACTGAATATCAAAAACTTATTACACGAAATCCTATTTTTTTAGAACGAGTTGAGGGAGTAGGCATTATTGGTAGAGAGGAAGTAATAAATTGGGGTTTATCAGGACCAATGCTGCGAGCTTCCGGAATACAATGGGATCTTCGTAAGGTTGATCATTATGAGTGTTACGACGAATTTGATTGGGAAGTACAGTGGCAAAAAGAGGGAGATTCATTAGCTCGTTATCTAGTCCGAATTGGTGAAATGACCGAATCCATAAAAATTATTCAACAGGCTCTCGAAGGAATTCCGGGGGGGCCATATGAGAATTTAGAAATTCGATACTTTGATAGAGAAAGGAATCCAGAATGGAATGATTTTGAATATAGATTTATTAGTAAAAAACCGTCTCCTACATTTGAATTGCCAAAACAAGAACTCTATGTGAGAGTCGAAGCCCCAAAGGGAGAATTAGGAATTTTTCTGATAGGGGATCAGAGTGTTTTTCCTTGGAGATGGAAAATACGCCCGCCAGGTTTTATCAATTTGCAAATTCTTCCTCAGTTAGTTAAAAGAATGAAATTGGCTGATATTATGACGATACTAGGTAGTATAGATATCATTATGGGAGAAGTTGATCGTTGAAATGATAATTGATACAAACGAAGTACAAGATATCAATTCTTTTTCTAGATTCGAATTTATTAAAGAGGTCTATGGAATTATATGGATCCTTATTCCTATTTTGACTCTTGTATTGGGAATCACAATAGGTGTACTGGTAATTGTATGGTTAGAAAGAGAAATATCTGCAGGAATACAACAACGTATTGGACCTGAATACGCCGGTCCTTTGGGAGTTCTTCAAGCTCTAGCAGATGGGACAAAACTACTTTTCAAAGAAAACCTCCTTCCATCTAGAGGAGATACTCGTTTATTCAGTATCGGACCATCCATAGCAGTCATCTCCATTTTAGTAAGCTATTTAGTAGTCCCTTTTGGATATCACCTTGTTTTAGCGGATCTTAATATTGGTGTTTTTTTATGGATTGCCATTTCAAGTATTGCTCCTATTGGTCTTCTGATGTCAGGATACGGATCAAATAATAAATATTCCTTTTTAGGTGGTCTACGAGCTGCTGCTCAATCGATTAGTTATGAAATACCATTAACTTTATGTGTATTGTCAATATCTCTACGTGTGATTCGTTGAGACATAAATTTTTCTCTATTCCTTCCTCTCTAGAAAAGGGGAAAAATGAATTGAGTCGATATTTTCATTTTTTTATTAATTATTTGGATTGATGAACTAAATCAGATAGTTATATGAGTGAAAGAAAACAGCTTATATATAAATTTGCTGTCAAAATATAAAAATATTGAGTCTCATTTTCTATGTATAAGAGTTAGAGAGTTGGGCGGAAATAAACAAAAATAAAAGAGACCATTTATCCCAAGATTGGTTGATTAGTCATCCTAACTTGAAGCGGGTTCAAAAGATTAACCATATTAATTTTTCACTATTACTATTGTTTATATGTATTCTCATACATGTATTACCATAACATAATGGATGATTGAACAAAAACGAGTGGATAGTTAGAAACACCAATATACGAAAAGGATTAGTAATGGCAATTATGGAAATTATCCAAAAGTATATTTCTGCATAATATACAAAGAATATTAATTGGGGCTTTAAGTTGGTAGAAATGATCAGGCAGTACTACCCACAATTCCAATCCAGAGTATGCTCCTATCCACGTATTAAATAAATGACTATTTGAAACGAAATAATCCTTTACTTGTATTTTCGTATTTTCTAAGCCCTTTATTTCTCAGAAAAAGAAAGAAGAATAGAAAATATATATATATATAGATATAGAAAAGAATCCAATTCCAATAGAAATTACAATAGAAAAAAAAAAGAAAAAAAAAAAAAAAAGATCTTTCTTTACTTTTATTCTTTCCTTTTTATATCCATATTCGCATAAATAGAATTCATATCATAATTCATAAAGGAATGTAATGTATAACGTAAGTGAAAAAAAAAAAGCCGGGTTATTTCTACTTTTACAAGGAGTATTTTATTGAAGAATGGAATTATTACTCAACAAAAAAAAATTTCAATTTTTTACGAAAGTAAAAATTTTTTAAAGATAAAGAAAGGATGAGATCAATTCAGAAGTATTTTCAATTTGATTTATTATTCAAATTGGAGTTCTTATTATTTATTAATAATTTATTATATTTATTCTTAATTATATTATATATTTATTCTTAATTATATTATTATATAAATATTATAAATATAATTTTCTTCCTTTGTTCTAAAATTCATATTTATATATATTTTATTAATATTTAATAATATTTAAATATTTATATATATATTTATTTTTTTTTTTTATTTTATTAATTTATTTTATATATATTTTAATTTATATATATTTATATATATTATTTATAATTTTTAATTATTATTATTAAAAAAAAAAAACATATTATTGTTAAACAATAACAGATAGAATTCAATTGATCTAATTCAGGATCGTATGATATATTTTGACCTTATCTATCTTATAAACATATCAAGATAAAATACCCGGTCCTTAGATTTATTTATGGTCCTCAAGGAGCCGTATGAGATGAAAATCTCATGTACGGTTCTGTACTAGCGATGGAAACAGTATATAGTATCATCGACTATAATTATCTAATAGTTCAAGTACAGTTGATATAGTCGAGGCTCAATCAAAATATGGTTTTTGGGGATGGAATTTGTGGCGTCAACCTATAGGGTTTATCATTTTTCTAATTTCTTCCCTAGCAGAATGTGAAAGATTACCTTTTGATTTACCAGAAGCAGAAGAAGAATTAGTAGCAGGTTATCAAACCGAATACTCGGGTATCAAATTTGGGTTATTTTACGTTGCTTCCTATCTAAATTTATTAGTTTCTTCATTATTTGTAACAGTTCTTTACTTAGGCGGTTGGAATATCTCTATTCCATATATATTTGTTTCTGAGCTTTTTGAAATAAATAAAACATATAGAGTTTTTGAACCAATAATTGGTATTTTCATTACATTAGCTAAAACGTATTTGTTTTTGTTCATTCCTATCACAACAAGATGGACTTTACCTAGGCTACGAATGGACCAACTATTGAATCTTGGATGGAAATTTCTTTTACCTATTTCTCTTGGAAATCTATTATTAACAACTTCTTTCCAACTCTTTTCACTGTAAAGGACTATCTTATATTCACAATTTGGATCAAACAAGAGAAATAAACAAACATAAAATTATTCATATATATATTCCCAATATGTTTTCTATAATAACTGGGTTCATGAATTATGGTCAACAAACAGTACGAGCTGCAAGGTACATTGGTCAAGGTTTCATGATTACCTTATCCCACGTAAATCGTTTACCCATAACTATTCAATATCCTTATGAAAAATTAATTACTGCGGAGCGTTTCCGCGGTCGAATCCATTTTGAATTTGATAAATGTATTGCTTGTGAAGTATGTGTGCGTGTATGTCCTATAGATCTACCTGTCGTTGATTGGAAATTAGAAACTGATATTCGCAAGAAACGATTACTTAATTATAGTATTGATTTTGGAATCTGTATATTTTGTGGTAACTGTGTTGAGTATTGTCCAACAAATTGTTTATCAATGACTGAAGAATATGAACTTTCTACTTATGATCGTCACGAATTGAATTATAATCAAATTGCCTTGGGTCGTTTACCAATGTCAGTAATTAACGATTATACAATTCGAACAATTTTGAATTCGCCTCATAAGTAAATCTCTTGATTTAAGATTCAAAAAAAAAAAATTGTGTATGTAATAAAATTGTGTAATGTAATTACTAAGATTCGATTTTGATCTAAAAGAATGAGGTTTTTCGTTTTCTTTGGTTAATACCTACAAATCTCAAGTATTGATTGATTAGTAAAAATAATGTCTTAATTTGGATTGAAAATCTATTAATTCATATATCTGAAATTATTTCAAAAACTAAAAACTATATATAATTTTTAGTTTTTGATAGGAATATTTTTTGAATCATCAATTTTTTTTTTCTGGTCTGGTCTCAATAAGGGCATGAAAAACATTTTGATTTATTTATTTCTTATTTTACATATAATGGATTTACCTGGACCAATACATGATTTTCTTTTAGTCTTTCTGGGCTTAGGTCTTCTATTAGGAGGTATAGGAGTAGTATTACTTACTAACCCAATTTTTTCTGCCTTTTCATTGGGACTGGTTCTTGTTTGTATATCCTTATTCTATATTCTATTAAATTCATATTTTGTAGCTGCTGCCCAACTCCTTATTTACGTGGGAGCTATAAATGTTTTAATCCTATTTGCTGTAATGTTCATGAATGGTTCAGACTATTCCAACGATTTTACTCTTTGGACCATTGGGGATGGGGTTACTTTGTTGGTTTGTACAAGTATTTTTCTTTTACTAATGACTACTATTACGGATACGTCATGGTACGGGATTATTTGGACTACAAGATCAAACCAGATTATAGAGCAAGATTTGATAAGTAATAGTCAACAAATTGGAATTCATTTATCAACAGATTTTTTTCTTTCATTTGAATTCATTTCGATAATTCTTTTAGTTGCTTTAATAGGTGCAATTGCCGTGGCGCGCCAATAATAAATCTATAAAATTAGCAACAGCAATCAAAATAAAATTTCATTTTGTGTTATCACATTTATTTTCCTTCAATTAAAATTCAAGATTGTTTATGTATAAAATAAAAAGATAAAATAGAAATTTTATTTTATTTGATCTATTACTAATAGTTTATTCCGTACTTTTTTTTGATTCTAGTCAATTGAATCCGTCGAATTGTTGTTCATATTATATTGAAATGAATTGAAATTGATAAGGAGTTGATCAATGATGCTCGAACATGTACTTGTTTTGAGTGCTTACTTATTTTCTATCGGTATCTATGGATTGATCACGAGCCGAAATATGGTTAGAGCCCTTATGTGTCTTGAACTTATACTGAATGCGGTTAATATAAATTTCGTAACATTTTCTGATTTTTTTGATAGTCGCCAATTAAAAGGAAATATTTTCTCCATTTTTGTTATAGCTATTGCAGCCGCTGAAGCAGCTATTGGACCAGCAATTGTTTCGTCAATTTATCGTAACAGAAAATCAATTCGTATAAATCAATCTAATTTGTTGCATAAGTAGTATTAATCATAGAAATTAGAATATTGATAAGTTCGAATTAGCATATATTATACATAATAATGATCCGGTTTGCGAAAATGTAAGAAATCAAAGTATCTTGGCTTTTTCACATGAGTTGATTCAGAAGTAAGTAGATTAGTAGGTAAATTGATTTAAAAAAATTCTGATAAATCATTGATTCATCTGGTGTCTAAATATATGATTCATTTACAAGTTTACTAGATCAAAATTTCTAATTAAAAAAAATTCTAGATCCAATGTCACATTCAGTAAAGATTTATGATACATGTATAGGGTGCACTCAATGTGTCCGAGCCTGCCCCACAGATGTATTAGAAATGATACCTTGGGACGGGTGTAAAGCTAAGCAAATTGCTTCTGCTCCAAGAACAGAAGACTGTGTGGGTTGTAAGAGATGTGAATCCGCCTGTCCAACAGATTTTTTGAGTGTTCGAGTTTATTTATGGCATGAAACAACTCGAAGTATGGGTCTAGCTTATTGATCCATTCCAAAAAACCTACTCGAATACGAATACATTTTATTTTTTTTTTTACCTTTCCCGACAAAAACCCGTGCTCCAAAATATTGGAGCACGGGTTTTTGTCGGTCCAAGTGTATTTTATTTTTACCACGAATTACTTTCCTTGGTTAACGATAGTTGTATTTTTGCCAATCTTTGCGGGTTCCTTAATTTTCTTTCTTCCTCATAGAGGAAATAAGGTAATTAGATGGTATACTCTTTGTATATGTATAATAGAACTCCTTCTAACAACCTATGCATTTGGTTATCATTTCCAATTGGACGATCCATTAATCCAATTAATAGAAAATTATAAATGGATCAATTTTTTTGATTTTTACTGGAGATTGGGAATAGATGGAATTTCTATAGGACCTGTTTTGCTAACGGGATTTATCACTACTTTAGCTACTTTAGCGGCTCGGCCGGTTACTCGAGATTCCCGATTATTCCATTTCCTGATGTTAGCAATGTATAGCGGTCAAATAGGACCATTTTCTTCTCAAGACCTTTTACTTTTTTTCATCATGTGGGAATTAGAATTAATTCCGGTTTATCTACTTCTCTCCATGTGGGGGGGAAAGAAACGTTTGTATTCAGCTACAAAATTTATTTTGTACACTGCAGTAAGTTCTGTTTTTTTATTAATGGGAATTCTGGGTATTTGTTTATATGGTTCTAATGAACCAACATTAAATTTTGAAACATCAGCTAATCAATCCTATCCTGTAGCAGTGGAAATACTATTTTATCTTGGATTTTTTATTGCTTTTGCTGTCAAATTGCCGATTATACCCTTACATACATGGTTACCGGACACTCATGGAGAGGCGCATTACAGTACTTGTATGCTTCTAGCTGGAATCTTATTAAAAATGGGAGCATATGGGTTGGTTCGGATCAATATGGGATTATTTCCTCACTCGCATTCTATATTTTCTCCCTGGTTGATGATAATAGGCACAATTCAAATAATCTATGCAGCTTCAACATCTCCAGGGCAATATAATTTAAAAAAAAGAATAGCTTACTCCTCCGTATCTCATATGGGTTTCATAATTATAGGACTGGGTTCTATAAGCGATACAGGACTCAATGGAGCTATTTTACAAATAATTTCTCATGGATTTATTGGGGCTGCACTTTTTTTCTTGGCAGGAACGAGTTATGATAGAATACGTCTTGTTTATCTCGACAAAATGGGCGGAATGGCTATCACAATTCCAAAAATATTCGCAACTTTCAGTATTTTATCAATGGCCTCTCTTGCATTACCGGGCATGAGCGGTTTTGTTGCAGAATTGATAGTATTTTTTGGAATACTTACTAGCCAAAAATATCTTTTAATGACAAAAATATTAATTACTTTTGTAATGGCAATTGGTATGATATTAACTCCTATTTATTCATTATCTATGTTACGCCAGATGTTCTATGGATACAAGTTTTTAAATTTGAATACTCAAAACTCTTATTTTGTTGATTCTGGACCGCGAGAGTTATTTATTTCGATCTCTATCCTTCTACCTGTAATAGCTATTGGGATTTATCCAGATTTCGTTTTCTCATTATCAGTTGACAAAGTCGAAGCTGTTTTATCTAATTATTTTTTTCGATAGTTTTTATTTTTACTTATAAAAATAAAAAAATAGGAATTCTATTCTAAGCAGTAAGTATGTAAGCCATCGAAAACCCTTTTTGTAAAGGAATGGAAATGAAGTAATTCAAAGGGTTTTCGACGGCTTACATGAAGTTTTCTTATATAGACACTTAAGCTGTACTAGCTTTGTTTTGAATTCGTCAAGTACTTTTTTCAAGATGTTAATGTAAATGAACCATAACTATGCAATCCTATTCCGAATAAATTTACCCCAAAATAACATATCCAAATTATAAGAAAACCTATCGAAGCTACAATTGCGGAATTTACACTTTCCCAATTTTGATTTGTTCGAGTATGTAAATAAATTGCAAATATGGTCCAAGTAATAAACGCCCAAGTTTCCTTTGGATCCCAATTCCAATATGATCCCCATGCTTCATTAGCCCATACTGCTCCCGAAAGAATACCTATGGTTAAAAAGATAAACCCTAAACTAATAATACGATAACTCCAAAGATCCAATTGTTGAATTAATTGAAACCTGTAATAATTCCGAGAAGAAAGAAAAGAAATGTTTGGTAAAACATTGTTTTTTTCGCTAACGTATTGAATACTAAAAATCCTTATTAATTTTCGAAATTTAATGACTAGAAGGGCTAGTGATAATAATGATCCGCATAAAAGAGCCGCATATCCCAATACCATCATACTTACGTGCATCATTAACCAATGAGATTGGAGAGCAGGTACTAATATTTCGGATTGATGCATTTCAGTTAAAAGACCCGAAGTAGCAAAACCTTGGGTAAAAATAGCACTTGGCGCCGTTATTGCTTTTAAATTGAAATAGGTTTTATTTTTTTGTAAATATGGAACCATATGAATTATGGAGAAACTCCAGGAAAGAAAGATTAATGATTCATATAAATTACTTAATGGTAAATGTCCAAAATAAATCCAACGAGTAACTAATAATCCTGTTATACAAAAAAAAATAGTTATCATGCCCTTTTGAGACGAATCATATAGTCCTACGATTTCATCGACTAATAATGTTATTAAATGAATTGTAATTACAATTGAAACAACTGAAAAGGATATATGAGCTAAGATATGCTCTAAAGTTGAAAATATCATAAATTTAAAAAAATAAAAAAAAAAAGGGGGGGAAGAACTCTTCTTTCATTATAGGAATGGAAATCGGGAATTGAATTCATTATAGAACTTTTCTTTTTATTTGAATTTTCTAGGACTTACTTTTTTTAGAAGATGGCATGCCGCCACTCGGACTCGAACCGAGATGCTTTAGCACTGCTTCCTAAGAGCAGCGTGTCTACCGATTTCACCATAGCGGCTTGCTCGAAATCATAATAACTTTTTTTTATTCAATCGTCGAGATTAAAGTAGTCAATTCAATATTTTTTTTTAGGAAACATTCCAATTAATAAATAATAACTTGGTTTTAAATTATAGATTTTAACGTAACGTTTTCAATAGTTTTTATTTTTGTATTTAGATTTATTATTTACTTATAAGGGATAAGGGTACCTGTTTTATTTAACTTAACAATACAATAGGTTTTGATAATTTATTAGTTTATGCTCAACTAAAATGTAATTCTTCGAACGTTATAGTTATGACTTCAATTCATGAATAGAACTCAAAAGAAAATGTTTTTTATTATTTACATTTTAAAATTTAGAATTTATTTCTCATTTAGATTATTTAGTTTATGAATCTAATATCTAATAAAAAATTCATTTTTTGATGGAGAAATAGGATTTTCTGTATTACTAATTTAGTAATATACACAATAGATTTAGGGAATTATTTGCATAGCTTTGTATTAATTGTTAGGGATTTAGTTGTGTAGCGTATTTTTGTTAAAATTTAATAAACCTATTAAATATTGTTAAGTCTTGAGCCATAATGTGCAAATAAAATAATGCAAATTCCAATTTAGATCATAATTGTACTGTATTTCAAAAAAAAAAAAAGATTTTCTAATGAAATAAAATTAGAATTCTATTTTCAATTATTGAATCGATGGGGAAAATAGGAATCCCCATCCAAAAAACGATAAAATATACTAAAAAGAAAGGTAAAATCGTGTGCTTACGTTTATTCTTTTTCAAACACAAAAGTAAAAGTACTATTTTAGAATTCTAATTCAGTAGACAAAAAAAAAAGGATTCTACTATAAAAGCAAAACAAATTCAATTTAAGATTATAATTAGGTTAAAACATTAGAGAATCCAAAAAATTCTTTTTATTTATACATTCATTATATATTATTTTATTCTTATTTATTTTTTATTCTTAATTATATATTATTATTATTTTAATTATAATTATATTAATTATTTTAATTATATTATTTTATTCTTAATTTAGTCATTCTTTTATTTATTCATTCTTATCTATTTTTTATTTAATTTTCATTTAATATCTAATATCCATTTTTTTTTTTTTTTTTTTTTTTTTCAAATCAGACCAATTCAGATTATTTCAATCTTTGATTATTTATTT